GAGATTTATTCATTAATAAGAAAAAGAAAAAAGGTGAACGGTGATTGGATTGATGATAAAATTGAATCCTTGGTCGCGAACAGTGATTCGATTGATGATAAAGAAAGAGAATTCTTGGTTCAGTTCTCCACCTTAACGACAGAAAAAAGGATTGATCAAATTCTATTGAGTCTGACTCATAGTGATCATTTATCAAAGAATGACTCTGGTTATCAAATGATTGAAGAGCCGGGAGCAATTTACTTACGATACTTAGTTGACATTCATAAAAAGTATCTAATGAATTATGAGTTCAATACACCCTGTTTTGCAGAAAGACGGATATTCCTTGCTCATTATCAGACAATCACTTATTCACAAACCTCGTGTGGGGCGAATAGTTTTCATTTCCCATCTCATGGAAAACCCTTTTCGCTCCGCTTAGCCCTATCCCCCTCTAGGGGTATTTTAGTGATAGGTTCTATAGGAACTGGACGATCCTATTTGGTCAAATACCTAGCGACAAACTCCTATGTTCCTTTCATTACAGTATTTCTGAACAAGTTCCTGGATAACAAGTCTAAGGGTTTTCTTATTGATGATAGTGACGGTATTGATGCTAGTTACGATGTGAATGACGATCTCGACCGTGACCTTGATACGGAGCTGGAGCTTCTAACTAGGATGAATGCGCTAACTATGGATATGATGCCGGAAATAGACCGATTTTATACCACCCTTCAATTCGAATTAGCAAAAGCAATGTCTCCTTGCATAATATGGATTCCAAACATTCATGATCTAGATGTGAATGAGTCGAATTACTTATCCCTCGGTCTATTAGTGAACTATCTCTCCAGGGATTGTGAAAGATGTTCCACTAGAAATATTCTTGTTATTGCTTCGACTCATATTCCAAAAAAAGTGGATCCCGCTCTAATAGCTCCGAATAAACTAAATACATGCATTAAGATACGAAGGCTTCTTATTCCACAACAACGAAAGCACTTTTTCACTCTTTCATATACTAGGGGATTTCACTTGGAAAAGAAAATGTTCCATACTAATGGATTCGGGTCCATAACCATGGGGTCCAATGTACGAGATCTTGTAGCACTTACTAATGAGGCCCTATCGATTAGTATTAGACAGAAGAAATCAATTATAGACACTAATATAATTAGATCTGCTCTTCATAGACAAACTTGGGATTTGCGATCCCAGGTAAGATCGGTTCAGGATCATGGGATCCTTTTCTATCAGATAGGAAGGGCTGTTGCACAAAATGTATTTCTAAGTAATTGCCCCATAGATCCTATATCTATTTATATGAAGAAAAAATCATGTAACGAAGGGGATTCTTATTTGTACAAATGGTACTTCGAACTTGGAACGAGCATGAAGAAATTAACGATACTTCTTTATCTTTTGAGTTGTTCTGCCGGATCGGTTGCTCAAGACCTTTGGTCTTTACCCGGACCCGATGAAAAAAATGGGATCACTTATTATGGACTTGTTGAGAATGATTCTGATCTAGTTCACGGCCTATTAGAAGTAGAAGGCGCTCTGGTGGGATCCTCATGGACAGAAAAAGATTGCAGTCAGTTTGATAATGATGGAGTGACATTGCTTCTTCGGCCCGAACCGAGGAGTCCTTTAGATATGATGCAAAATGGATCTTGTTCTATCCTTGATCAGAGATTTCTCTATGAAAAATACGAATCGGAGTTTGAAGAAGGGGAAGGAGAAGGAGTCCTCGACCCACAACAGATAGAGGAGGATTTATTCAATCACATAGTTTGGGCTCCTAGAATATGGCGCCCTTGGGGCTTTCTATTTGATTGTATCGAAAGGCCCAATGAATTGGGATTTCCCTATTGGGCCAGGTCATTTCGGGGCAAGCGGATCATTTATGATGAAGAGGATGAGCTTCAAGAGAATGATTCGGAGTTCTTGCAGAGTGGAACCCTGCAGTACCAGATACGAGATAGATCTTCCAAAGAACAGGGTTTTTTTCGAATAAGCCAATTCATTTGGGACCCTGCGGATCCACTCTTTTTCCTATTCAAAGATCAGCCCTTTGTCTCTGTGTTTTCACATCGAGAATTCTTTGCAGATGAAGAGATGTCAAAGGGGCTTCTTACTTCCCAAACGGATCCTCCTACATCTATATATAAACGCTGGTTTATTAAGAATACGCAAGAAAAGCACTTCGAATTGTTGATTCATCGCCAGAGATGGCTTAGAACCAACAGTTCATTATCTAATGGATTTTTCCGTTCTACTACTCTATCCGAGAGTTATCAGTATTTATCAAATCTGTTCCTATCTAACGGAAGGCTATTGGATCAAATGACAAAGGCATTGTTGAGAAAAAGATGGCTTTTCCCGGATGAAATGAAAATTGGATTCATGTAATAGGAGAAAGGTTTTCCATTCCTTAGCCCGAAAGTGGCCATGAAATAGGGATTAAGTGGAACAGAATTGACTGGGTGGTAGAGTCGTGGAAACACCTCTTTCT